ATAAATCCTGAATTTTCTAGGATAATATTAAAGATCTCAGCGAAAACTTACAGCAGCTTGCCAAACAAAGGCTAAGAGAAAAAAAAACAGAGGTATGACTGGCATAACATCTACAATCGGATTCAAAAAAGCGTAGGCCTCCGGCAATTTAGCGAAGACAAAATTACTCGAATAAAGAGCCGAATTAATACAGGTCAAACTAAAGATATTAAGCATATACGGGCATTTTGTTCTTGGAGATAATTTTATTTTGATTGAATTATTGATATGAAGTCAAAAGTAAGAAAGTAAGGTAGAAAAAATTCTTCTTTGTCTTTGAATTCACTCAATCAAAAACCCTCCCACTCTCAAATAGAATAGAAGAAATTCGACTTTCATACAATATCTTAATTGAATTATATGTAATGATCAATAAATTGAATTTTATTCTATATATACGTATCAAAATCTTAGCAAGAATATATTCTCTAAATTAGATATTTGAATTAGAATTGACGATCAACCAATACCATCATTATTCTTTATTAGTGTCGAATCAAAATTTCAATGGGGCGTGGCCAAGTGGTAAGGCAACGGGTTTTGATCCCGGTATTCGGAGGTTCGAATCCTTCCGTCCCAGACCATATTCCACTCTAAATATAAATTTGATTAGAATAAAAATAAGTAGAATAAGATTCTTGTGAACAACTTTCTGTTTATGTTTAAAGGTCTAATATTGAATAGAATGCGATGCTTATTTCTTTTTTTTATGATTTTTGATTCCTATATAATTTTTAGAGTAGATTTAAATTAATTAGAAAGGGATAGAAAGATTACTGAATCTTAAGTTAAACAAAATATGAAAATACATATATAAAACTAGGAAATGCATAGTCTATATGTATATATTATTATTGCTCTATAGTTCTATTTAAGTAAGAGTCGTTTTTCGTTGTGAAACAAAAATGTTATGATCTCTTAAATTGAAAGGGCAAATTTCAATATCTAACCATATTTAACATAGAATATCTATAAGAGTAACAATTGTTTAATCTATCTGATAGATATAGATAGGAACTATTCTTTTAGCTATTTTATAAAATAAGAATCGAAAAAAGAAGGACTCAAATTTTCCCTCCCATCAGTATTTTTTATTCATTTCATAAAAATAAACGAAAAATTTTAAGTTATTCCCTTTTTTATTTATATTTTATTCTAGTTATAGAATTCTTTTGAGAATTAAAAAAAATCTTGCATTTATACTATACAAGAAAATTGGGATTACGTTGAATTCGTGCTCAAACCTCTTCAGAAAAATATCTATCCATCTATCTAGAAGAAAAACGATAGATTACTATGTAGCGAATGTACCAATGATTATTCACGATTCCATAATTGAATCAATTCCATACCGGTTCCAAATTAAAGAAATGTTATGGTAAAACTTCGTTTGAAACGATGTGGTAGAAAGCAACGTGCGACTTGAAAGACATGATCCATTGTGGATTTTTACATCCACCATTTTATAATTTTATATAAGAAAGAATGAAAGTGCTCTTGACTCGACATCATTTATTCTGTTTAGCTAGAAACCCCATTGGGTTGTAATGGAAATAGTCCATGATGGAGCTCGAGTAGAAAGTATTGATTCATTTCTCCGGGGCAAGGGTCTAGGGTTAATGCCAATCAATAAATTGGAACAACTTCGTAAGTATATCGTTGATAGAGAAATCGAAAGGGTTTTACGTTCCCAATTTAAAATAAAATTTCTTGGAATTGAAAAAAAAAATCTTTTCATACAAAGTGTATCGCATAAGAATCAACCCTTTCTATGATTCTTTACTAGAAATCAATCGCAAAAAAAGGTATGTTGCTGCCATTTTGAAAGGATTAAGAATCACCGAAGTTATGTCTAAACCCAATGATTTAAAACAAAGATTAAAGGATCCCAAAACAAGAAAAGATTTTTTCCATTGTTTTCATAATCGGATCATAATAAAAATTCAAATAGATTTGAAACGAAAGAAACAAAAAGGGGGTTTAAAGACCACTCAATAAATGAAATGCTTAAATATTTTATTTTGAGCCACTTGAGAGCTATCTAACTTGAGTTATGAGTACAAATGATTTTTTTTAAAGAAGTAAGAATAAAAAGGGAGGATTTAAACCAAAATCTAATTTCTTTAACCATTTTCTATTTTATAGACCCCTTTGTAATTGTATGTAATCCTATACATTAAGTAGAACTTAGAATCATTTTTAACGAGCCGTACGAGGAGAAAACCTCCTATACGTTTCTAGGGGGGGTTCTTTTTTGACATCTATCCCAATGAGCCGTCTATCGAATCGTTGCAATTGATGTTCGGTCCCGAAGAGAAGGGCGAGATCTTCGGAAAGTGGGTTTTTATGATCCGATAAAGAATCAAACTTATTTGAATGTTCCTGCTATTCTATATTTCCTTGAGAAAGGTGCTCAACCTACAGAAACGGTTCAGGATATTTTAAAGAAAGCGGGAGTTTTTAAGGAGTTTCACTTTCACTCTAATCAAACTAAATCAAATTAAGGAATAAAAAAAAAAGAATAGAGTAATAGAGAAAGATTGTATAAAACTATATAGGAGTCATCACTCCCCTAACTTTTTATTTTCTCTTTTGCTCTATTCATACCAATTCATTACTCCCCTAATGTTCTATAACAGTAAACCCAGAATTTCTTAATTTATTGATCCTAGAAAAATTCTGACAATCTCTTCAATTTGGTAGTTTTCGTCGGAACTTTATTACTATTACCAAATATTAAATTAAGAAATAAGAAATTAAGTTTGCTTATTCCACTTCTATTTGAATAAACCTGAGGTTCTTTTTATACTTACTTAATTTCTTATTTCTTTTTCTATTTATATTTTTGTATCTTTGTATCTATGTAGTGCTAATCTAACCTAAGTCCTTTTTTGAAATATTTAGACCATTTTATTAAATTCAAAAAAATATCTATTTCATATATTTTTTTTTTCTATTGTTTTCTTTTCGAAAATTCATATTATATTGACAACAGTACATCGAACAAATATCATTTTAAGTGTATCTATTGTATCTATTTATTTACGTACCATAGATTTGGTTTTTACTTAAGATAAATGGATGGGCTCCATTTTGATATAAGATTACTCCAAGAAGTCTTTTTTAGTGCGGTCTATTTAGTTGGATACTTATTTCTATTTTCTATATTTTATTTTTCTTTTATTTTAAAATTTATTGTATTTTCGTTTGATCGGTTCCTTTTTATGTTTCGAATCAATTCGAAAATTTTCTGCTAGTTCAATGTTTGGATTGTGCCGTATAGTATAATTTCTTTACTTGATTTTGATTATTTTGACACACTTTTTTATTCGGGTTGCTAACTCAACGGTAGAGTACTCGGCTTTTAAGTGCGGCTAGGATCTTTTACACATTTGGATGAAGTAAGGGATTCGTCCATACAATTGGTAAAGTTTGGAAGACCACGACTGATCCTGAAGGGGAATGAATGGAAAAAATAGCATGTCGTATCAATCGAGAATTCTGAAACTGTTTTATTCTTAACGTATCAATACAAAACTTTGTTTTAATTCTTGAAACGAACCAAAAAAATGCGTGGGTCGAATAAATAAATGGATAGAGCCCTATGGCTTCAATCAATTCTAGGGAAAGAAAGAGTCGCGAGCTTCTGTTCTTAATTTGAATGATTACCCCATCTAATTATAGGTTAAAAATAGATTAGTGCTTGTGTGGGTGCGAGAAAAACTTTTCCCATGTATGGATTATCTATTTTATAATGAATCCTAACTATTGAACCCTCCCTTATAGAATGGAGGTTGGTGTGTAGAAGAAACAGCATATTGATCATTTTTTTTTTCCAAAATCAAAAGAGCGATTGGATTGAAAAAAATAAAAGATTTCTAACCGTCTTCTTATCCTATAACGAACATAAATTAATTCAATTCAATGGAAAAAGAGAGGATAGAGAATCTGTTGATAGGTTTACCGAGGTATCTTTTCTTACTCGCAATACCTTGTTTTGACTATATCGCACTATGTATCATTTGATAAACCCCCCAAAAATCCTCTATCTTTGGTTCCATTTTAATTTTATATGGAGGAATTCATGGAGGAATTCAAAAGATATTTAAAACTAGATAGATCTCAGCAGCACGACTTCCTATATCCGCTTATATTTCAGGAGTATATTTATGCACTTGCTTATAATCATAATTTAACTAGATCGAGTTCGTTGGAATTGGAAAAGGTAGGTTATGACAATAACTTCAGCTTATTGACTTCGAAACGTTTAATTACTGATTTAATTACTCAAATGGATCGACAGAATCATTTGTGTTTTTTAACTAATGATTCTAACCAAAATGAATTTTGGGGACACAACACAACTTTGTATTCTCAAATTATATTAGAAGGATTTGTAGTCGTTGTAGAAATTCCATTTTCTATACGAGTAATATCTTCCCTAGAAGGGACAGAAATAGTGAAATCTCATAATTTACGATCAATTCATTCAGTATTTCCTTTTTTAGAGGACAAATTTTCACATTTAAATTTTGTGTTAGATTTTTTAATACCCCATTCCATCCATTTGGAAATATTGGTTCAAACTCTTCGTTACTGGGTAAAAGATGCTTCTTCTTTGCATTTATTACGAGCCTTTCTTCACAAGTATTATAATTGGAATAATCTTATTACTATAAAGAAAATTCGTTTTTCTTTTTCAAAAAGAAATAAACGGTTCTTATTTTTCTTATATAATTTTCATGTATATGAATACGAATTGATTTTCGCCTTTCTCCGCAATCAATCTTCTCATTTACAATCAAAATCTTATAGACTCCTCCTTGACCGAATATATTTCTATGAAAAACGAGACCATTTTGTAGAAGTATTTACTAAATATTTTCAGTCCGTTTTATGTTCATTCAAGGATTCTTTCATGCATTATATTAGGTATCAAGGAAAAGCCCTTTTGGCTTCAA